AGGTCTTCCTCCTCTTCCTAAATTTTTAGGTGAGTTAATAATTATAACTAAATTAGGATTTTTGGATTTTTCTTTTGTTTTTTTATCTGGGGGAGCGGTTGTAACTAGTGCTATTTATTCTTTATTAATTTATCAATTAACTCAGTCTAAAAAGATAATAAAAAATTTTTCTAAAATAAGAATTATAAGATTGCGTGAGCATTGTTTGATTTTTTTTCATTTATTGCCTCTTTTTTTATTAATATTAAAACCTTGGTTATTATTTATTAGATTTTGGAAAAGATAATTAAATTATAATGTTAATTTGTGGAATTAATTTTAATGGTTAGAGTCCATTTTTTTTCCTGATTAATAGTTAAAATTGAAATTTATAGGTTTAACAAGAGTTTGCTAAGCTTGTTGTTTTGCGGTTCAATTCCGTTGAAATTTCGATGAAAGTTGCTTTTTTGCTTACTAGTATAAGAGGATTTATTTTTTTTTCTTTGTTAATGAAAGTATTTTCGAGAGCTAAGGGTTTAAATCTTAAAAAAAAATTTTTCTCTGTTTTTGGTTTGTTTAAAAAAAATAGTTTGTTTTTTTATGATTTTGGTCTTTTAAGAATTGGAGTTTTAAAGTTAGTAAGAATTTTAGGTTTAATTAAATTTTATTTTTATTTAAGTTTAGGTTGTCCAAAAATAAAATTAATAGTTTTTAGTTGGTTAGAAGGTGAAGGTTTTTTAGGAAGTTTGTCTTTTTATTTTGATTTTTTTTCTTTGTGCTTTTTTTTTGTAGGGGGTTATGTTACTTGATCAATAATTCAATTTTCTTATTATTATATGTTTGATGATCCTCGTATGGTAGGATTTTTTCGTCTTCTTTTGATTTTTCTTTTGAAAATGTTGTTGTTGGTTAGTTCAAGTAATTTGTTTTTTATTTTTGTTGGTTGAGAAGGTGTTGGGTTTTTGTCTTTTCTTTTAATTAGATGATGAAAAACTCGGAAAGATGCAAAAAGGTCTGCTTTAGAGGCTGTAATTTATAATCGTGTTGGGGATATAGGGTTTTTATTTCTGTTTAGTTTATGTTTAATAAATTTTAAAAGTTGATCTTTATTGGATATTTCTAGTTTATTAAAAAGTTCTGATAGTTTTTTGATTAAAGGTATCTTGTTTAGTGGTTTGTTAGCTAGAATAGCTAAGTCTGCTCAAATAGGGTTTCATCCTTGGTTACCGGCTGCTATGGAGGGTCCTACGCCTGTTTCTGCTTTACTTCATAGTTCTACTATGGTTGTTGCTGGTGTTTTTTTTCTTATTCGTTTAGGAGTTTTAATAAAATTTTCTTCTATTTTTTGTAGTTTTTGTCTTTTTATAGGGGGTGTTACTTCTTTATTAGCTGCAAGTATAGCTTTGGTTCAATATGATATTAAGAAGATAATTGCTTATTCTACTACTAGTCAGCTTGGTTTAATGGTTTTTTCGATTGGTTTGGAGAGGTATTTTATTGCTTTTTTTCATATTTGTACACATGCTTTTTTTAAGGCTATGCTTTTTCTTTGTTCTGGTAGTATAATTCATAGATTAAAAAAAGAGCAAGATATTCGAAAGATGGGAGGTTTATTTTATATTTTACCTGTTACAGGTTCTTGTATTTTTTTAGGAAGTTTTGCTTTAGTGGGTACTCCTTTTTTAGCTGGGTTTTATTCTAAGGATTTAATATTAGAATTAGGTTTGGTTAGATTTTCAAAATTTTTAGGGGTCTTCTTTGCTTTTATTTCTTCAATTTTTACTGTTGTTTATAGTTTTCGAATTATAGTTTATTGTTTTATTAATCCTATGTTTGGTAGTTCTTTGTCTCCTGTCTCTGAAGAAAATAAAAATTTGGTTTCTTCTGTTTTTCGTTTAGGAGTTGGGACTATTCTTTCGGGCTGATTTTTTTGTGGTTATGTTTTTCCTTCTGTTGTTTTTGTATTACCTTTTTTTTTAAAGAGCATGATGTTTTTTTTAATAGTTTTTGGTATAATATTTGGATTAGGGTTTTATTTTAGTTTTAACTTTTATTCTTATCCTTCTTTTTTTTATTGATTTTTGTCTCAAAATTGGTTTTTTTTGTATTTTTTTCATTTGTTTTCTTCTTTTTTTTATTTTTATTTTTCTTTGTTTAGGGGTAGTCGTTTACTTGATCGTGGATGATTTGAGGGTTTAGGACCTCAAGGTAGTGGTAAGTTAGTTTATAGTAGTTCTTCAATAGGTCAATATTTTTATTTTGGTTATATAAAGTATTATATTTTTTTTTCTTTTTCTAGAATAATATTTTTTGCTCTTTTGATCTTAATATAATTAAATAGCTCGAAGTGAGAGTTTTTCTTTTTTGAAGGATATTTTTAGTACAGCTATTAGTGCTATTAGGAGAATATATCCTGTTAATAAAAAAAATGGTATCATTGAATAGTGAAATAAGTAAGAAGCTCCTTCTATGTCAACTGTTTTAGATAATTTTTTTTTTTGTTTTAAGTTTTTTCATTTTTTTTTTTTGAATAAAATATTTATTCATAAAATTAAAAATGAAGATAGAATTAATATTTCTTTTGATTTTCTAATTGTGGGAAATCGTTCTTTTGTTAGAGCTCTTGAGTAAATAAATACAATTAACATTCCTCCAATATAAACAAGTAAAAGAATAAGAGCTAAAAATCTTATTTTTAGTTGTGATAATAAGAGACATCCTGATGTTGAAACAATAATTAGACCAATAGCTGAAAAGTATGGGGATAATCTGTAAAATACTAAAGATCTTCCGAATAACAATAAGATAATAGATAAAAATATTTTCATTAAAAAATATTAGTTTTAATAAATAAATATAATTATTGTTTTTTTTACTATTATTGTTTATTAAAGTATTTAATATGGTAGGTCCTATTCGTAAGAGTCATCCTTTATTGAAGGTAATAAAATCTACTTTTATTTCTCTTCCTTGTCCAAGAAATTTTTTTATATGATGAAAATTTGGTTCTCTACTTGGTTTATGTCTTATAATTCAATTGTTAACTGGTATTTTTTTAGCTATGCATTACACAGCTGATATTAGTTTGGCTTTTTCTTCTGTTGGGCATATTTGTCGAGATGTAAATTATGGCTGGCTTTTGCGTAATATTCATGCAAAAGGAGCTTCTTTGTTTTTTATTTGTTTATATATACATATAGGTCGTGGTCTTTATTATGGTTCTTATGTAAATTCTGAAACTTGAAAAATTGGTGTTATATTATTATTTTTAGTTATGGCAACTGCATTTGTAGGGTATGTTCTTCCTTGGGGTCAGATGTCTTTTTGAGGTGCAACTGTAATAACCAATCTTTTATCTGCTATTCCTTATTTAGGGGTTTTTTTAGTTCAATGAGTTTGAGGAGGGTTTTCTGTTGATAAAGCCACTCTTGTGCGTTTTTTTACTTTTCATTTTATTCTTCCTTTTGTTATTGTTGCTTTGAGAGTTGTTCATCTTTTGTTTTTACATCAAACAGGATCAAAAAATCCTACTGGTATTGATTCTAATTTTGATAAGGTACCTTTTCATGTATATTATACGGTTAAGGACTTACTTTGATTTATAATAATAATAAGATTTTTAGGTTTTATTGCACTTTTTTTTCCTAATGCTTTTAATGATCCTGATAAATTTATTCCTGCAAATCCTTTAGTTACTCCTGTTCATATTCAACCGGAATGGTATTTTTTGTTTGCTTATGCTATACTTCGGTCTATTCCAAAAAAGTTAGGAGGAGTTTTGGCTTTAGCAGGGGCTATTGCAGTTTTGTTTGTTGTTCCTCTGTTGCACACATCAAATCAACAATCAAAAGTTTTTCGTCCTCTTTCTCAATTTATTTTTTGGTGTTTAGTTGTTTGTTTTCTTCTTTTAACTTGATTAGGGGGTCAACCTGTGGAATCTCCTTATATAGAGTTAGGGCAGATTGCTTCAATTTTTTATTTTTCTATTTTTTTTTTTTGATTTCCATTAGTTTCTTTTTTAGAAAATTTTTTTGTTTTTTATTAACAAGAAGTAGTTTAAAAAAAATAATGGCTTTGGGTGTCATTGATGAGAGTTAAATTCTTTTCTTTTTGAAAAAATTTTTAAGAAAACAAGGTTTGAACTTGTTCTTAAGAAATCAAAATTCTTAGTACTTCCTTTTATACTATTTCTTATATTGAGTTGAAGCCTTATGGTTTAGGTTTTTGGCCGTTAACCAAAAGATAGCAAGATCAATACTTGTCAATTCAGAGACTAAAATAGCAAAGTGGTAATGCAAAAGATTTAGGATCTTAGAACAAAGGTTCAAGTCCTTTTTTTAGTTTTTGTAGAAACTAGAATTTTAATCTAGATTTTTTACTTGCAAAGCAAATGTTTTATTTTAAAACTATTTCCACTAAAGAAGTTTAAGTTAAAAAAACTAATAGCCTTCAAAGCTTTAATTATAGATTAAAATTCTATAACTTCTGGGTTCTATGGTGTAAATAACATGTTAGATTGCAAATCTTTAGATACGGTTAAATTCCGTTAGAACTTCTTCAATATGGTCTGAGTTGCACAGACATTTTCTCTGTGTAAAAGAGAAGCTTTCTTCATAGCTACATTTTGATAAATAATAAAGTAAGCTAATAATAAGCTTTTAGGCTCATGTCCTAAGAATGGAAGGATAAAAACCTCCCTTTATTTTATTATAAGATAAAAAGAAGATGCTAGAATTTAACTAGCTATTATGGTTTGACAGCCCATTGTTATTTGTTTAACTAATCTTCTTAAAGTGAAAACTTATAAATAAGTTTTTTAAAGTGATAAAAAGAGTAAAGTGTTTTAAGATTAAAGTTTGTTTAAAAATAAATATTTAAGATAAATAAAATTAGAAATAAAACTTTATGTTAATTTAAAATTAATTATTAGTAAGGTTTATAATAAAGGGCCTTCATAAAATAACTAAAAGATAATTGTATAATGGGTGGTGGGAGGGTTAGTGTGCTCTTATATACCTATATACCCCCTATATAGTAATATTTGGTTAAAATAAGCTTTATAAAGGATTTAAACCTTTAAAGTTCAATTTACAAGATTGATTGCATTTCGTTTGCTTATAAAGCGAGTTCCTATTGAGTTTTTAACTCAAACCTGTTGTTTGAAGAACAACTGTTGTTTTCAACTATAAGAACTTCCAAGAGCAGGTTCCCCTACTCTTACCTTGTTACGACTTTTCTCTTTTTAAAAAGAGAGTGACGGGCGGTGTGTACGTATTTTAGAGCTTTTTTCAGTTAATTTTTATTTAGTTTTCTTACTACTAAATCCTTCTTCTTTTTGCTTTTTAATTCAAAATTTCGCATTCGTTTTAGAGTATTGTAGCTCATTTTTTTCTCTTTTTATTGGCTGCATCTTGATCTAACGTTTTGGAGTTTTCCTTTATGCTTACTTCTTTTGTTAAGGTTAGCTGACGATGATGATATACAAGCTGATTTCTAAAAAAGGTAAGGTTTTTCGTGGATTATCGATTATTAAACAAGCTCCTCTAGGAAGGTCTAAAAAACCGCCAAGTTCTTTAAGTTTTAAGCTTATTGCTCGTAGTACTTTTTTTAGTTTACGATTTAACATAAAAGGGTCTCTAATCCTGGTCTGTAATTAAATTTACGTGAATTTTTTTATTGTATTTTACTTTCGTGCTATAGGTTTTCTTTTATTTTTTACATTTGACTGTTAAATTTGTTTTTAAAATACTTAGTTTTTATTTTCACTTGTCTGTTTTTTTTACTTTTTATATTTTACGTATAACCGCGGTGGCTGGCACGTATTTTTACCAATATTTTATATTTATTACTAAGTCTAGTTTTTACTAATTGCTTAATGTTTAGTACTGCTGTTGTGGTTTTAATAGTTAAAGAAATACTGTTTTCTTTATTTATTTTTTTTATTATTTTTAATTTTTATTTTTTCCACTGGACAAAGAATTTTTTGCATGTATCATTATAAATAAAAAAGTAAAGGAAATTAGAACCAAGTTTTCTACATAAAGAGGGGACTCAAACCCACTATTTAAGCATTTTCAGTGCTTTGCTTTATCGTTAAGCTACTTTTGTAGTTAAAAAAAGGATTTGAACCTTTGTTGGAAGAGCTTAGGTCTTCTGCATTAACTTCTTTGCTATTTTAACTATCTTATCTTAGGGTTAAACTAAGTCTTTTTGATTGGAAGTCAAATGTACATTTTTATACTAATAAGATAAGTTTTTCTTTATTTTTTTTCAGTATTTTTTTAAAAGTTCTTCTTGAGAAGTTGGCTTTAGTTTTAAATTCCTTTCGTACTAATAAAACTTCTTTTTTTGCAGATAGAAACTGACCTGACTTGCGTCGGTCTGAACTCAGATCACGTAGGGCTTTAAAGGTCGAACAGACCTACCTTTAGAGGCTGCTACACCTCTTGGGTGCCCCGATCCAACATCGAGGTCGCAAACTCTCTTGTCAATATGGGCTCTTAAAGAGAATAACGCTGTTATCCCTGCGGTAACTTTTTTCTTTGATCAGTATTTTCTGGATCTTTTTTCTTATTTAAAGTTTTAAATTAGTAAATTTTTTATTTTAAACGAAGGTTTTTTTTTCTTCGTGGTTGCCCCAACCAAAGATATTTTTATTTTATTTTAGAAGTAAAAAATTTTAAATTTATCTTTTTTATTTTTTATAAAAATTTTCTTAAGCTCGACAGGGTCTTCTCGTCTTGCATTTTTATTTTTGTTTCTTCACAAAAATATTAATTTCTTTTTTTAAGGAGGAGACAGTTGAGTTTTCGTGTTGCCTTTCATTCTAGTCCTCAATTAAAGAACAAATGATTATGCTACCTTTGCACGGTCAAAGTACCGCGGCCGTTTAATTTTTGTCACCGGGCAGGCAGTACTCTTTATCAACAATTTTTCAAAGAGCGATGTTTTTGGTAAACAGGCGAAACTAAGGTTTGCTGAGTTCCTTCTTCTTATTTTTTCTAGTTTTAGGTTTCCGGTGTTGGGTTTAACTATTAAAAAAATTTTTTTCTTGAAAAAAATATTTTCTATCTTCCAATGTTAGTTAGAGTAGTTTAAAGTTTCTTAACCTAAAAGTTTTAAGTACTAATTTTAACATTATTTTATAATTTTTAGAATTATTATCTCATTAAAATAAAAGTTAAAATTTTTTTCTTCATTAATTATTGTTTTTTTATATATTTTGCTTTAACGCTTTCTCTTTGGTGGCTGCTTCTAGGCCTACTATATTTTATCTCTTTTTTTTATTTTTGATTTTAACTATTAATTTAGGCTTTTTCCTGTAACCAAAAAGTTTGTCCCTTTTGGTTTAGCTTTTTGATTTTTATGATTATATTATTATAAATTTCATAATTAAAAGCTTGAACTAAAATTCATTTTATGAGAAACCAGCTATCACCAAGCTCGTTTCACTTTTCATGGCTAATGATTCCTCTTTGTTTACTTTTGTAACAGTAATACATTTACAACCACTTTGTTGGGGTTTCATTAGATCTCTTGGTTTCGGGTTTTGAAAAATATTTCTATTTTTGTTGTTAAACCATTATACAAAAGGTAGGATATTATATATCTTCTTTTATTTTAATTTTTATTTAAATTTTTCAAATTTCCTTTTCAGTACTAAAATTAACTTCTAAAAAGAATTTCTAATAATTATACTATTAAAATTAATTTTTTATTTTCTTTTGAAAATTTTGGGTTTAGGGTTTTAATTTAGAGTTATTTTTCTTTATTAGTTATATAACAAATAAAGGAATTAAACCTTTTTTTTTAGATTTACAATCTATTGCTTAGTCTTTCAGCCAATTTGTTTATTTTATAATTTTAATTACGATTGGAGTGAGAATTATTCCTAAAATTGATATTGTTTTTAACATAGATTTTATTTTTTTTTTTTTTTTTTTCCGTAGTTTTATAATTATGAGAGATTTTTGTGGAAATTTTGTCATGTTTGTTTTGAATGCTATTCGTAAGTAAAAGAATAATCTTATTAGTCTTCCTAGTATTAGTGGTATTGTTAATATGAAGTTTTCTTTTTTTACTAGTATTTTAATTCTTAGAATCTTTTTTATGAATCCTGTTAGCGGAGGTAGCCCTCCTAGTGATAACATCAATATTGATAGTGTTGATGCTTTTCATGGTTTTAGTATTTTTTTCTTTTTTGTTCTTGAAATTTTTGTTGTTTTTTTTTTTATAAGTTTTGTGAATATTGCTGATTTGATTATAATATAAATTAATATCATAATTAGTGATGTTTTTTGTTTGAATATTGATATTAGAATAATTCATCCCATGTGATTTATTGATGAGAATGCCATTATCTTTCGTGTTTGTGTTTGTTTTATTCCTTTTCATGATCCTATAATTATTGATAGTGTTGTACATGTTATTATTATTTCTTTTTTTAATTTTTCTATTATTTTTATTGTTATAATTGTTGGTGCTATCTTTTGTCATGTGGTTAGTATTAGTCCTTTTGTTAGTTTTATTCCTTTAATTACTTCTGGAAATCAGAAGTGGAAGGGTGCTATTCTTATCTTGAAGAATAATGCTATCGTTATTGTTATTCTTCTTATTTTTTTTATAGGAGTTTTTATTAGTCATGATCCTTTTTTTCATATTTTTATTAATGCTGATTTTAATATTATTGCTGCTGCTAGTGCTTTTATTATAAAATACTTTATAGAAGCTTCTATTTTCCGTCGTTTTTTTTTTGATAGTAGGATTGGTAATATTGATATTGTTTTTGTTTCTAGTCCTATTCATATTAAAAATCATTTTTTTCTTGATATTGCTATTATTGTTCCTATTATTATTTTTGTTAAAAAAAATATTGTTATTTTTCGTTTCATAGAGCTTGTGCGGAATTGAACCTCATTATATCTAGTTATCAGTTAGATGCCTTTCCTTAAGGTTCAAGCTCATATTTTTATTTTTGGTGTTACTATTTTTATTCTTTTTATTATTATTATTTTCCATAGTAGGAATCTTATTGAAAATGGTAGGTAACTCTTTCATTTGAGAAACATTAGTTGATCATATCGTAGTCGTGGGAATCTTGCTCGTATTCATAAAAATGTTCTTGATAATATTCTTGTCTTTATTGCTATTTTTATTGTTTTTATTGGAAATATTTCTGTTGGTAGTTTACCTCCTAAAAATAGTATTGTTGTTAATGTTTTTATTAGAATAATTTTTGCATATTCTGCAAGGAAAAATAATGCGAATGGACCTCCGGCATATTCTACTTTGTATCCTGATACTATTTCTGATTCTCCTTCTGTTAAGTCGAATGGGGTTCGTTTTGTTTCTGCTAATGATGATATAAATCATATATAAGATAGTGGTATACATGAAAATAAGAATCATCTTTTTTTTTGTGATTTAATTATTTTTTTTAGTTTAAATCTTCTTGATATTAAAACGATTGATAGTAGTATGGTTCTCATTCTTATTTCATAGGATATTGTTTGTGCTACTGCTCGTATTCCTCCTATTAGTGAATACTTTGATTTTGAGGCTCATCCGGATCCTAGTAGGGAATAAATTGATAATCTTGATATTCCTAAAATTAGAATTAGTGATAATTTTATTTTTATTTTTGGTTTTGGGCATGGTATTATTGTTCATAAAATTAGTGCTAGTAATAAGAATATTGCTGGTGATATAAAAAATAGTGTTGGAGTTGCTGATGTTGGCTTTAGTTTTTCCTTTATAAATAGCTTTATACCATCTGCTACTGTTTGTATGGTTCCATATGGTCCTACAATTTTTGGTCCCTTTCGTAATTGTATATATCCTAAAATCTTTCGTTCTATTAAAACTATAAATGCTACTGATATTAGTATTGGTATTATTATTTTTATTATTTTTAGTATTATAATTAAGTTTTTCATTTTAAATATTTAAAAATTTAGTGTTATATTTTGTTTTTTTATTTTTTTTTTATTTTTGATATTATTATTTATAGATAATGAATTATGTAAGTCGTTGATTTTTTTCTACAAATCATAAGGATATAGGTACTTTGTATTTTTTATTTGGTGCTTGGGCTGGTATGATTGGTACTGCTTTAAGAATAATAATTCGTACTGAGTTAGCTCAGCCTGGTTCTTTTTTGGGTGATGATCAAATTTATAAAGTTATAGTTACTTCTCATGCTTTGATAATGATTTTTTTTATGGTAATGCCAATAATGATAGGGGGTTTTGGTAATTGGTTGATTCCTTTAATGATAGGTGCTCCTGATTTGGCTTTTCCTCGTGTGAAAAAAATGAGGTTTTGGCTTTTGCCTCCTTCTTTTATTTTGTTACTTGCTTCTACTGGTGTTGAAAGTGGGGTTGGTACTGGTTGGACTATTTATCCTCCTTTGTCTAGTGGTTTAGCTCATGCTGGAGGTTCTGTTGATCTTGCTATTTTTTCTTTACATATTGCTGGTGCTTCTTCTATAGTTGCTTCTATAAATTTTATAACTACTGTAATAAAAATGCGCTCTCCTGGTGTTACTTTTGATCGTTTACCTCTTTTTGTTTGGTCTGCTTTTATAACTGCTTTTCTTCTTTTGTTATCTCTTCCAGTTTTGGCTGGTGCTATAACTATGCTTCTTACTGATCGTAATGTAAATACTACTTTTTTTGATCCAGCAGGTGGTGGTGATCCTATTTTATTTCAACATTTGTTTTGATTTTTTGGTCATCCTGAAGTTTATATTCTTATTCTACCTGGTTTTGGTATGATTTCTCATGTAGTTGCTCATTATTCTGGTAAGCAAGAGCCTTTTGGTTATCTAGGGATGGTTTATGCTATGGTGGCTATAGGAATTTTAGGTTTTCTTGTTTGAGCTCATCATATGTTTACTGTAGGTATGGATGTTGATACTCGTGCTTATTTTACTGCTGCTACAATGATAATAGCAGTTCCTACTGGAATAAAGGTTTTTAGTTGAATGGCAACTTTGCAGGGTTCAAATGTTCGTTTGGAAGTTCCTTTATTGTGGGCTTTGGGTTTTATATTTTTGTTTACTTTAGGAGGTTTGACTGGTGTTGTTCTTTCTAATTCTAGTTTGGATATAGTTCTTCATGATACATATTATGTTGTTGCTCATTTTCATTATGTTCTTTCTATGGGTGCTGTTTTTGCCATATTTTCTGGTTTTACTCATTGGTTTCCCTTGTTTTCTGGGGTTGGTTTACATCCTCAGTTGGGTAAGGTTCAGTTTTTTATAATGTTTGTTGGTGTTAATTTAACTTTTTTTCCTCAGCACTTTTTAGGTCTTGCTGGAATGCCTCGTCGTTATGCTGATTATCCTGATGCTTATATGAGTTGAAATTTGGTTTCTTCTGTTGGTTCTATTATTTCTTTTATTGCTGTTGTTTTTTTTGTTTTTTTGATTTGAGAGGCTTTTATTGTTCGTCGGGAAGTTTTTTCTCCTAGAGAGGTTAGGTCTTCTTTAGAGTGACAGTATAGATATTTTCCTCCTTCTCATCATACTTATGATGAAACTCCTTTTGTTGTTATAGTTAGTGTTTAGGAAAGAGTAGTTTAAATAAAATTTTCGATTTCGGCTCGTTTGTTTTTGGTTATAATCCAAACTCTTTTTATGAAGTTTGTTTATTTAGTTGTTTGTTTTGTTTTTTTTTTAGGTGTTGTTGGTGTTTTGTTAAAACGATATCATTTGTTAACTATGATGTTGTGTTTAGAGTTGCTTCTTGTTTCTTTGTTTATTAAATTTTCTATTTTTGTTGGGGTTTATAAAAAATTTTCTTTTAGTAGGTTTAGTTTGATTCTTTTAACTTTTTCTGCTTGTGAAGTAAGTGTTGGTTTGTCTTTTTTGGTCTTAATTTCTCGTTTTTTTGGTAAAAAAAAAGTTTTTTCTTTAAATTTGCTTCGTTTATAGAAATGGCAACTTGGTCTCAGTTTGGTTTTCAGGATGCATCTTCTCCTTTAATGGAGGAGCTTATTTATTTTCATGATTATATCTTAGTTGTTCTTGTTTTAATTACTATTGTTGTTTTTTATGGTTTGTTTAGTTTACTTTTTATAGGTAGAACTAATCGTTTTTTTTTAGATAGTCAGGGGGTTGAAACTGTTTGAACTGTAATTCCTGCGTTTATTCTTGTTTTTATAGCTTTTCCTTCTTTACAACTTTTGTATTTGATTGATGAAATAAAAGATCCTTGTTTAACAATAAAGGTTTTAGGTCATCAGTGATATTGAAGTTATGAATATACTGATTATTGTGATTTAGATTTTGATTCTTATATGATTTCTACTGATGATTTATCTTTTGGTTCTTTGCGTTTGTTGGAGGTTGATAATCGTGTTGTGGTTCCTAGTCAGAAATCTGTTCGAGTTTTAGTAAGGTCTTCTGATGTTCTTCATTCTTGAGCTGTTCCTTCTTTAGGGGTTAAGATGGATGCTGTTCCTGGTCGTTTAAATCAGGTTACTTTTTTGTCTCCTCGTGGTGGTGTTTTTTATGGTCAGTGTTCTGAAATATGTGGTTCTAAACATAGTTTTATGCCTATTGTAATTGAGGTTGTTCCTTTTGATGTTTTTGAATGTTGAGTTTTTAATTTTTTAAAAGATTAATTCTTTAGTTAGCTAAGTTTAAAGTGTTAGACTCTTAATCTAATTATGTCAGTTAAAATCTGTCACTAGAGAATGCCACAACTTGATTTTTTTTGGTGAGGTTTTAGTTTTTTTTTTTGTTGATTGTTTTTTTTGTTTTTGTATATCTATTTTTTGAATTATAAGCTTTTTTTGTTTAATAATTTCTTTTTGGAAGGTTCTTATTCTTCTTTTTTTATTACTAATTTTAATTTTTGATTATGATAATGATGAAATCTATTTTTGATCAGTTTTATCCGGATACATTTTTATTTATTCCTATATCTTTTTTATGTTTATCTTTAAAAGTTTTTTGGTGTTTTTTTTTAGTTAGAAAATCTTGGTTGGGGGGTCGTTTTCAGATATTTTGGTCTAAATTTTTGTCTTTTTGTGTTGGTTTAATTTTTCAGACTACTTCTCGTGGTACTTCTCCTTGAGGAGGTCTTTTAGTTGTTGTTTTTGTTTTTATTTTGTCTGTTAATTTATTAGGTCTTTTTCCTTATAATTTTACTAGTACAAGTCATGTTTCTTTGACTTTTAGTTTAGGTTTTCCTCTTTGGTTAGGTGTTAATATTTTTGGTTTTTATAGTTCTTTTAATAATCGTTTAAGTCATTTTGTACCTCAGGGTACTCCATTTGTTCTTATACCTTTAATGGTTTGAATAGAAACTTTAAGTTTTTTTGCTCAGCCTCTTGCTCTTGGTTTGCGTCTTGCTGCAAATTTAACTGCTGGTCATTTATTAATATTTTTGCTTTCTACTACAGTTTGGTCTTTTGTTAATGTTTATTATGTTTTTATTCCTTTGTTTTTTGTTTTTTTTCTTCTTTTTATACTTGAAATAGCTGTTGCTTGTATTCAGGCTTATGTTTTTACTGCTTTAGTTCATTTTTATCTTCAGGAGAATCTTTAAAATAAAAATAATGAATCATCAACATCCATATCATTTGGTTGATCAAAGGCCTTGGCCTATAATAGCTTCTTTAGGTGCTTTAGTTAGAACTATAGGTTTAGTTTTATGGTTTCATGGTTTTGGTTTTTTAGTAACTTTTTTGGGTTTATCTTGTTTGTTTTTTGTTAGTGTTTCTTGATGGCGTGATGTTATTCGTGAATCAACTTTTCAGGGTAATCATACTTTTTCTGTTGGAGTGGGGTTGCGTTTTGGGATGATTTTGTTTATTTGTTCTGAGGTTTTGTTTTTTTTTGCTTTTTTTTGGGCTTTTTTTCATAGTAGTTTAGCTCCTTCTGTTGAGTTAGGTGTTTGTTGGCCTCCTTCTGGTATTACTCCTTTAGACCCTTTTTTAGTTCCTTTGTTAAATACAGCTGTTTTATTGTCTTCTGGTGTTACTATAACTTGATCTCATCATAGTATAATAGAAAAGAATTGATTTGAAGCTGTTCAGGGGTTGTTTTTTACTGTTTTATTAGGTTTGTATTTTACTGGTCTTCAGGCTTGAGAATATTATGATGCTCCATTTACCATTTCTGATGGTGTTTATGGTTCTACTTTTTTTGTTGCTACTGGCTTTCATGGTTTGCATGTAATTATTGGTACTAGGTTTCTTTTTGTTTGTTTTTTTCGTTTGATTTTTTATCATTTTTCTGATGGTCATCATTTTGGTTTTGAGGCTGCAGCTTGGTATTGACATTTTGTTGATGTTGTTTGATTGTTTCTTTTTGTTTCTATATATTGGTGGGGAAGGTAAAAGAGAGGAAGATTTAAACTTCCATCTTTCTGGTTTCAAGCCAGATGCATTATTTTCTGCCATCTCTTTAAAATGAAAGGGTTTTTTTTTGTTTTATTAACGGTAGTGATTTTTATTGGTTTGTTATGTTTTTTGATTTACTTTTTACCTTCTCGTTTGCCAGATAGTCAAAAGAGTTCTCCTTATGAGTGTGGTTTTGATCCTTTAAAATCTGCCCGTATTCCTTTCTCTTTTCGATTTTTTCTTGTTGCTATTCTTTTTCTTTTATTTGATTTGGAAATAGCTTTGTTGTTTCCTCTTCCTTATTCTTTTGTTTTTTTATTAGAACAATTTGTTGTTGTTTTTTTGAGGTTGTTTTTTATTTGTTTTCTTTCTGTTGGTTTATTATATGAGTGAATAAAAGGAGGACTTGATTGAGCTGATTAGTAAAAAAAAGTTATGGGTATCTTATTATTTAGTTCTTTTGGGATTTTATTGGTTTCTTTATTTAGTTCTTTAAATTTAATTTGAGGGGTTTTAGTTTTTTTTAGCTGTATTGTTTTTTTGTTTTGTTTGGTAATTTTTGGTAAAGATTTAGGTATAATATGTTCTTTGTTATATAGTTTGGGTTTGGATTTTGTTAGTATTCCTTTAGTTGTTTTGAGTTGTTGGCTTTTGCCTTTAACCTTACTTGCTAGTTTAGGTCATCTTTCTTTTAGTAGTCTTGTGAGTCAGCGTTTGTATTGTTTTTTACTTTCTTTTGTTTTATTTAGTTTAGTTTTTACTTTTAGTTCTTTAGAGCTTTCTTTGTTTTATATTTCTTTTGAAGCAACTTTAATACCTATTTTAATAATAGTTTCTCGTTGGGGTTCTCAATATGATCGTTATCAGGCTAGAATTTATTTTGTTTTTTATACTTTAGTAGGTTCTTTACCTTTTTTGGTTTCTTTGTTAAGAATAAAAGTTTTTTTAGGGTCTCTTTTTTTTCCTTTTTTTGATTATTTTTTTGTTTTTGAGTTTTGTTTTAAAAGTTTTTCTTCTTTGTGATGGTTTTTTACTTTTATAATATTTATTGTTAAGATGCCTATTTATGGTTTTCATCTTTGGTTGCCTAAGGCTCATGTGGAGGCTACTGTTGCGGGTTCTATGCTTCTTGCGGCTGTTCTTTTGAAGTTAGGAGGTTATGGTCTTATTCGTTTGTTAGGTATTTTTAGTTTTGTTAAATTTTTTGATTTAAAATTTTTGTTAATTTCTTTTTGTGTTTGAGGTTCTTTTATTACTGGTGTAATTTGTTTTTGTCAAAGTGATTTGAAGTCTTTAATTGCTTATTCTTCTGTTGGTCATATGAGTTTAGTAGCAGGAGGAGTTTTTCTTGGTTTTTGTAGTTCCTTAAAAGGTTCTATGGTTTTAATGATTTCTCATGGTTTGGTTTCTTCCGGTCTTTTTTGTTTGGCTAATTTATTATATGAACGTAGGGGTACTCGAACTTTAGGTTTAATTCGAGGTTATAAGTGTATAATGGGGTTTTTGGCTTTTTGGTGGTTAATTTCTTGTGCAGCTAAATT